GAATGTTGAAAAGGTCATCTAGTTATTCAAATCTTTGTTGTTGAGTCTATAAATGATACGCCCCTTGGTTGAATCATAACGACTTACTTCGATTTTGACTCTATCTCCTGGTAGTATTCGTATAAAACTACATCGGATCTTTCCTGAAATATACCCTAGAATCAGATCTTCATTATCTAAACGAACCCGGAACATGCCGTTGGGCAGTGATTCCGTAATTAAACCTTCATAAATCAATTTTTGTTCTTTCATTCCAGGTAATCCCTTTGAAGTATCAACTCATGGAGGAGGAGTGATATTTGTCTGCTTTTTTGTCACAAATAGGAATAGGAAGTTACCGACCAAATTCGGATATCAAAAAGGTTACCATATATATAACAAAATTTCTCCCCCGATTCTTTCTAGTCGAGCCTCTCGATCTGTCATTATACCTCGAGAAGTAGAAAGAATTACAAGCCCCATACCTCCTAAAATCTTAGGGATTTGTTGATAGTTAGAATAGATTCGTACACCGGGTCGGCTGATACGTTTTAAAATAGTTCTATATGGCCCTTTTCTATGTCTTCTTCTATATGGTAGGGTTAAAACTAAGAAATTTGTGTTCCTTTCTCGGTGTTTCCTCACGTTTTCGATAAAGCCTTCTCGTAGAAGTATTTTCACAATGTTTTCGGTGATATTAGTAGATGCTATTCGAACCAGTTCTTTGTTATCCATCTCCGCGTTTCGTATAGAAGTTATTATGTCGGCAATAGTGTCCCTACCCATGATGACCTATAATTATTGGTACCTCTGAGTTTTTTTTATTATCAACATGCTCTTTTTTTTTTATCAATTATTAAGGGATATACGTGAGATACAATCTACTATCTATTCTATTTCAGATACACTAAAGATATCGTGGTCTCGTCTATGAGTTTTTATAATACCTCAGGGGCTAATGAGACTATTTTAGTAAAATTCAATTGTCTCAATTCCCAAGCGATCGCACCAAAGACTCGAGTTCCTTTTGGATTGCCTTTTTGATCAATGACAACTGCAGCATTGTCATCATATTGTATTATCATGCCATTGTCCCGTTTGAGTTCTTTACATGTACGTACAACTACAGCTCTGATCACTTCTGATCTTTCTAGCGGCATATGAGGCACTGCTTCTTTGATTACAGCAACAATAATGTCACCAATACGAGCATATGGACGATTAGTAGCTCCTATGATTCGAATACACATCAATTTTCGAGCTCCGCTGTTGTCTGCGACATTTAAATGGGTTTGAGATTGAATCATAGCTTTTTTTGATCTTTTCTTTCAATCCATAGAAAGGGCAAAGGAAAAAAGAAATATTGTTTGGCCAGAAAAAAACCAATTGCCCGTTGGTTTTTCCTCAGAAAGACCCCTTTCCTTTGTTTGCACATCCCTATTCGACAATAAAGAATTGAGTTCGTATAGGCATTTTGGACGCAGCTATTGAAATAGCTTCTCTGGCTACTTTTTCTGAAACCCCAACCATTTCATAAAGTATTCGACCCGGTTTCACGACGGATACCCAATATTCGGGAGATCCTTTCCCCGAACCCATACGCGTTTCTGTTGGTCTTCTTGTAACAGGTTTGTCTGGAAATGTGCGTACCCATACTTTTCCACCACGACGCGCATACCGTGTCATTGCTCGTCGTCCGGCTTCTATTTGTCGAGAGGTGATCCAAGCCGGCTCAAGTGCCTGAAGAGCGTATCGACCGAAACAAATCCGATTGCCTCGATAAGAAACGCCCCGCATTCTTCCTCTATGTTGTTTACGGAATCTGGTTCTTTTGGGGTTATAGTTGATGGTTCTTTCACAATTCCATCTCTACTGCAGAACCGGACATGAGAATTTCTTCTCATCCAGCTCCTCGCGAATGAAACGATTCAATAATATTAGAGATAGGTATTCAATGAATAATACACTGAATCATAGGATTCTTTTTTTTTTTTAGATCTAAGATTATATAGATTGTATACACGAATAAACGTCTAGATATTTCTAGACATCTAGAATCTAATTTCATTTAGAATTTCTTTTTGATATGATAACCAATCTTCATTTGGACTTGTATTGAATATCCTAAAACGTCGTAAGGCTTTCGCGGGCGAATATTGACTCTTTCAAGATCTGGTTTATCCGAAGGGTCAGTCCATGACCTAGCAGAATAACTGAATTGGTTTCCGGTGCGTTTCGCCATCCCACCTAATGAATTAGTAGAATTATTCGTTTTCAATAGAATCTTCTGCAGTCACAGGTTCCGTCGTTCCCATCACTTCTTGATGAATGGCTAGGTCCGAACTCGGCAATGGAGCTCTTAATTGAATTTGTTGTTCCTGAGTCAATTTCCTCAGCCTTTATTGACTTGGTGCTCTTTTTTTTTTTTTTGTTTTAGGTTCTTCCTACGTATTGATGCTTTATTACACTGCCGTTTCTGAGATGATTCATAGACCATACATATTGGAATCATATATCATGGATATTTTAGTTCTCTCTTTCTATCACCCGTTCATTTATCCAATCCTTTTCTTTCACAATCTATAATCAGATTGATTTTTCTTTTATGTAAAAAGATTTCAGTTGCTACAACGATATGATCAATCGATCATACAGTGACTGGTATCTTGGATCGAGATAATACGAAGCAATGAGCTGGTTATTAGTTATTTATCGTTATGAGTTCTATAGTTAGTAGCTCATACTCTTATTCTGGTATGGGCCGCCCCCCTTTTTTTGAACCCTAACTGAAACCTAAATGAAATAAAAAACCGACGAGTCACACACTAAGCATAGCAATTATACCAAAGGGTCAATCCAATTTTTATTCAATCCTATAGAATAAAAAGAAAAAAGAATTGCTAATTTTGTGTGCCATCGCTGGATAGACTAGAAATCAAAAGACAAAAGAAAAGATCCTTATTCCTCGCCCCCAAATATCCAAATTTTGATGCCTAATACCCCATAAACCATTCGAACTGTATATGAACAATAATCAATTTTAGCTTGAATGGTTTGTAGCGGAACCCTACCTTCTCTGATCCATTCAACACGTGCAATTTCTTTTCCGTCGATACGGCCTGCAATTTGTACTTGAATTCCTTTTGTATTCCCTTCCTTAATGGGTAATTCAATCGCGGTTTTCATTGCCTTTCGAAATGCAACTTTTTCTTTTAATTGTTTGGCTATGTATTCTGCAAGAATAGTAGGCTGTCCATAAGGCTTTGTAATTATTGTGATAGCAATGTTGAGTTTATAATTCACAGAATGAAACTCTTTTGCTACATTAGTCTGTAATTCTTTGATTCTTTGTGGGTTCCCCTCTTTTAATAATTTTGGCAAGTCTGGGAAGCTCGTATAGATTATGACCTTTATCACATCGATACTTTTTTGAATCTCTATACGTGAAATGATTGCCTCATCCGAAGGTTTTTTTTTTCCTTTTACATTGTTCTTAACACAATCACGTATATAATTCTTGATACAATCACGTATTTTTTGGTCTTCCTGAAGACCTTTGGAGTAATTTTTTGGTTTTGCAAACCAAAGGGAATGATGTCTTTGGGTTGTACCAAGTCTCAAACCAAGTGGATTTATTTTTTGTCCCATACACCCTCACTCTCCTTATTAGCCCATTTCAATTTCAGTCTGTCCCGATCTATCATATTAGAAATATCCCTCTCTTATATCTGTATATTTAGTATATATCTCTATCCATCTTTTTTATCCATATTTGATCTTTCGATATATTTTACAATACATAGCCCTCTTTTTTATCCATATTTGATCTTTCGATATAGCTTTCACTATATATTCATAGTCCTCTTTCTTTTTCCATATTTGCTCTTTCGGTATCTCTGTCAATACAATAGTTATATGACAGGTGGTTCTTTTTATCGGATAACTATGTCCTCGAGCTCGAGGTTTTAACTTTTTTCTGATAGTACCTCTGTTGACTTCGGCTTTACTAATGATTAAATCTGTTGTCTTTAACCGCATATTGTGCCTAGCATTGGCTGCTGCAGAAGAAACCAATTTTAAAATAGGTACACATGCTCGATAAGGCATGAGTTTTAATATCAAAAGTGTGTCTGTATAGGAACGTCCACGAATCTGATCAATGACTCTTCGCGCTTTGTGAGCAGACAGACGGATATGTTGACCTAAAGTGTATACTTCTACACCTTGGTCCTTTTTTATCATAAGGTTCACCTCCCACGAATGAACAACGAGCACCTAACATTCACTTTATTAATTCAGATTAACGACGAGATTTATTATCGTTTCTCGTATGTTCCCGAAAATTAAGAGTAGATGCAAATTCTCCCAATTTTTGGCCTACCATACGCTCTGTTATATAAACAGGCAAATGCTCCTTTCCATTATGAATGGCGATTGTATGTCCGATCATTGTGGGTATAATGGTAGATGCTCGGGACCAAGTTATTATTATTTCTTTTTCCCCCTTCATGTTGAGTTTTTCAATTTTTCCTAATAAATGATTAGCAACAAAAGGATTTTTTTTTTTTGAACGTGGCACAGCTAATTACTCCTATCTTTTTTCTTTTGTAAAGCTGAAGAAACATATGTGATGTTCAAGATTTTCCTATTTAGTACGTCGACGAAGAATGAAACTATCGCTATATTTATTCCGTTTTCTACTTCTTCTTCCAAGTGCAGGATAACCCCACGGGGTTAGGGGGTGTTTTCTACCAATGGGAGCCCTTCCTTCGCCACCCCCATGGGGATGGTCTACAGGGTTCATAACCACTCCTCTGACTACAGGACGCTTACCTAGCCAACGCTTAGATCCGGCTCTACGCATCAAACTTTTCTGGATCACCCCAACATTACCTACTTGTCCGACTGTTGCTGAGCAGTTTTTGGATATCAAACGGACCTCTCCGGATGGTAATCTTAATGTGGCCGATTTACCTTCTTTTGCAATCAGTTTTGCTCCAGCTCCCGCTGCTCTAGCCAACTGTCCACCCTTTCCAAGTGTGATTTCTATATTATGTATGGCCGTGCCTAAGGGCATATGGGTTGAAGTAGATTCATCTTTTTGATCAATCAAAACCCCTTCCCAAACTGTACAAGCTTCTTTCCAAAGCATACGGCTTTCTGAATGTATAGGAGGATATCTAGACAGATGGTTCCTATATGAATCGTATGATGAAGTATCACATGAGTGGATAGATAGAAATCCAAATATGCTGAATCACTCATGTGATGATATTTTACATCCTCGGTCTCTCCGTTCCGTCATCTGGCTTATGTTCTTCATGTAGCATTCAGATCGAATGACTCTATGAAATTACGTCAATACTTTCATATATTAGGGGTAACGTAGGAGACATCTCTCTTTTTCCCCGGGGGGTAGAATTACCACTGATTAGCTTTCAATTCGCCTCTGACCATCAAATGAAATGTGAATAACCTCTCTTCTCTTTGAAACAAAGGGCGTTTCTGGTTCTGTCGGTGCTTCAAACAATTTTGTCTTCTCCATATTACCATATCTCTAGAGTCAATAATTTTATATAAGGAATTACTGAACTCAATCACTTGCTAGCGTTACTCTTCAGTTTTCTGTTGAGGTCTATTCCGTAGAGGCATTCAAATAGGATCCGTGATCGATTTCTAGGTTTCGTCGTAAACCTGATTGGTTACTTCCAATTACGTAAATCCATGGTTCAAACCGCACTCAAAGGTAGGGCATTTCCCATTGAGATAGGAACTTCTGTACCCGAAACAATGGTATCTCCAATTCTAGCCCCTCTGGGATGTAAAATATAGCTCTTCTCACCATCCCCATAGTGTATGAGACAAATGTGTGCATTTCGATTAGGGTCGTATTCTATGGTTACGATTCTCCCAGATATGTCTTTTTCATTCCGTCGAAAATCTATTTTACGGTATAGACGCTTATGACCTCCCCCTCTATGCCTTGCGGTAATGATGCCTCTGGCATTCCGCCCTTTCCCACAATGACGCTGTCCAGAAATCAAATTCTTTCGTGGATTGGATTTCACTCGACTGTCTGCGGCCCCATTGCGTGTGCTCGGGGTAGAAGTTTTGTATAAATGTATCGCCGTTTCATTAAATAGTTGGATTGAAGCTCTTTTCTTTCTACAAAAAAAGGAGTGGAATATAATAACCCGGTTGAAGCGTAATGATCATACGTCTGTAATGCCTTGTATGTCCCATAATAGGTCCCATTCTTCGACCCTTTCCCGGGAGCCGATGACTATTCATAGCTATTACCTTAACCCCAAAGAAGAGTTCGACCCAATGCTTGATTTCTGTCCTAGTTGATCCTGACTCAACATTAGAAGTATATTGATTCTTCCCCACCAATAACCGAACACTTTTTTCTGTAAATACCGATTTGATTCCATCCATAAATCCCCTTTCTTTCCTATGAGTTCCAGTATTGATAAGAATTCTAGTTCTTACTGTTCATATGTTATAGTATGAATATACCACACCAATTCGTTCTCTATTAAGATTCGAATTCTGATGATACAGAGCCAGTTCCAATAGACTGAACCATTCCTATCTATCCCATTGGTGTGCATCCAGTAGGAATTGAACCTACGAATTCGCCAATTATGAGTTGGGCGCTTTAACCATTCAGCCATGGATGCTTGGATCATCATACATCGTGAATAAATCATTTCCAACCATAACCATGCCAAGAAAACCGAAGAGAGGGTATGAAGTCCAATTATGGATCTTCGAATTGAGAGAGATATTGAGAGAAATCAAGAATTTTCGCTATTTGTATTTGTTAGATTCATGGACCAAATTCGATTTAGTGGGATCTTTCACTTACCTTTTTTTCCACCAAGAACGTTTTCTGAAACTCTTTGACCCCCGAATTGGGAGTATCCTACTTTCGGGTTCAACAAGCAACCGATCTTTCACGAGCAAAGTTGTAGTACTGGTTAAGGGTGTAGTACTGATTCTAGTAGCGGTCCTTCTATCTCGTATGCACCATCAAACTATGGTCGAAAGAAAAAATCTCTATTTGAGGGGGCTTCTTCCTATACCTATGAATTCCATTGGACCCAGAAATGATACATTGTTTCGGTCTTCCCATCGGTTGGTTGTTTCGCTCCTGTATCTTCCAAAAGGGAAAAAGATCTCTGAGAGTTGTTTCATGGATCCGAAAGGGAGTCCTTGGGTTCTCCCAATAACTCAAAAGTGTATCATGCCTGAATCTAACTGGGGTTCGCGGTGGTGGAGGAACCGGATGGGGAAAAAGAGTGATTCTAGTTGTAAGATATCGAAAGAAACCGTAGCTGGAATTGAGATCTCATTCAAAGAGAAAGATATCCAATATCTGGAGTTTCTTTTTGTATCCTATACGACGGATGATCCGATGGTCAGAGACCACGATTCGGAATGGTTTGATGGACTTTCTCCGAGGAAGAAGCGAAACAGAATCAACTTGAATTCGGGACAGCTATTCGAAATCTTAGTGAAACACTGGATTTGTTATCTCATGCCTGCTTTTCGTGAAAAAAGACCAATGGAAGGGGAGGGTTTCTTCAAACAACAGGGATCGAATTTTTTGAGGCAGGTATCGAGAGAGAATTGGATTTGGTTAGACAATGTGTGGTTGGTAAACAAGGATCGGTTTTTTAGCAAGGTACGGAATGTATCGTCAAATATTCAATATGATTCCACAAGATCTAGTTTCGTTCAAGTAACGGATTCTAGCCAATTGAAAGGATCTTCTGATCAATCCAGAGATGCTTTCGATTTCATTAGGAATGAGGATTCGGAATCTCACACATTGATCAATCAAAGAGAGATTCAACAACTCAAAGAAAGATCTATTCTTTTGGATTGGGAGCCTTCCTTTCTTCAAACGGAACGAACCGAGCTAGAATCAGACCGATTCCCGAAAAGCCTTTCTGAAGATTCCTCAATGTCCCGGCTATTCGCGGAACGTGAGAAGCAGATGATTCGTCATCTGCTTCCGGAAGAAATGGAAGAATTTCTTGGGAATTCTACAAGATCAATTCGTTCTTTTTTCTCTGACAGATGGTCAGAACTTCATCTGGGTTCGAATCCTACTGAGAGGTCCGATCCTAATCCTAAATTGTTGAAGAAACAACAGGATGTTTCTTTTGTCCCTTCCCGGCGATCGGAAAAGAAAGAAATAGTGGATCTATTCAAGATAATTCCGTATTTACAAAAGACCATCTCAATTCATCCTATTTCATTAGATGCGGGATGTGATATGGTTCCGAAGGATGAACCGGATCTGGATAGTTCCAATAAGAGTTCATTCTTGACCCAAAATCCATTTTTGGATTTATTTCATCTATTCCATGACCGGAACAGGGTGGGGTCCACGTTACACCACGATTTTGAATCCGAAGAGAGATTTTCAAAAATGGCAGATCTACTCATTCTATCAATCACCGAGCCGGATCTGGTGTATGATTATGATAGGGTATTTTTTCCCTTTTGATTCCTAAAGAGAGGGCCAAAAAAGGATCTTGAACGAAGCACTCATCTTCAGGAATGAATCGAGAATGAAGTTTTCATTGGTTCTGCTTCCTCTCTTTTATGAAGATCCAAAACCAAAAAGAGTGGTATTTGCTAGCATGAAAGGGGATCCAATAGGAAATGAGACTCTGAATCATAGAACTAGAATGAAATATACGATCAACCAACATCTCTCGAATTTGAAAAAAAGTCCGAAGAAAGGGTCCGACCTTCTTAGTTCTCGAACCGAGAGATCCATGAATCGGGATCCTAATCCATATAGATACAAATGGACCCACAATTTCCAGGAATATTTGGAACATTTCATTTCTGAGGCGAAGAGGCGTTTTCAATTTCAAGTAGTGTTCGATCGATTACGTATGAATCCGACTCAATATTTGATTGATTGGGCCGAGTTTATGGCCAAACTGTCGAAGTCACATCCCTTTTTGACGAAGTCACCTCGTTTCCTTTTGTCGAAGGCATCTTTCTTTTTGTCGAATTCACTTCCCTTTTGGTCGAAGTCACTTCTCTTCTTTTTGTCGAAGTCACTTCTCTTTTTTTCCTTTTTGTCGAAGTCACTTCCTTTTTTCTTTTTGAGTATCGGCCCCATTCCTGGGTCTGAGATCCCCATCTATATCTATGAATTGAAAGGGCCGAATGATCAACTCTGCAATCAGTTGTTAGAATCAATAGGTGTTCAAATCGTTCCTTTTAATAAATGGAAACCCTTCTTATTGGATGATCATGATCCTTCCCAAAAATGGAAATTCTCGATCAATGGAGGCACACTATCACCATTTTTGTTCAATAAGACAAAATGGATGATTGACTCATTCCCTACTAGAAAGAATTGGAGGAAAGACTTTGATAACACGGAGTCCTATTTCTCAATGATATCCCACGATCGAGACAATTGGCTGAATCCTGTGAAAGCATTTCATAGAAGTTCATTGATATCTTCTTTTTCTAAAGCAAATCGACTTCGATTCTTGAATAATCCACATCACTTCTGGTTCTATTGTAACAAAAGATTCCCTTTTTATGTGGAAAAGGCCCTTCTCAAGCATTCGGATCTTACGTATGGACAATTCCTCAATATCTTGTTCATTCGCAACAAAAGATTTTCTTTGTGCGTCGGTAAAAAAAAACATGTTTTTTTGGAGCGAGATACGATTTCACCAATCGAGTCACAGGTATCTAAGATATTCATACCTAACGATTTGCCCCAAAGTGGTGACGAAACGTATAACTTGGACAAATCTTTCCATTTTCCAATTCGATCCGATCCATTCGTTGGTATAGCTATTTATTCGATCGCAGACATTTCTGGAACACCTCTAACAGAGGGACAACTAGTCCATTTTGAAAGAACGGATTGTCCACCTCTTTCAGATATGAATCTATTTGATTCCGAAGGGAAGCAGTATCTCAATTTCAATTCAAACCTGGGTTTGATTCACACTTCATGTGCTGAGAAATCCAAAAAGAGGAAAAACCGGCGTCTTAGGGTTAAGAAACGGCAGATGGATAGAACCCTTCAACGAGAGCGTGCTTTTTCAAATCTCTCAAAATGGAATCTGTTCCAACCCTATATTCCGTGGTTCTTTACTTTAACAGGGTTCAAATATCTAAAATTCGCCCTTTTAGATCCTTTTTCAAACCTATTGCGGAGTCACATATCCATTTTTCAGGATATTCTGGAGACATCATGGTGGATTCTTCAGACAAAATTGTGGGCGATTCTTTCCAAATGGACTCTCAGTGAGATTTCGAGTCAGTGTTTCCAGAATCTTCTTCTGTCCGCAGAAATGATTCATCGAAATAATGAGTCACCCCTATGGCTGAGATCATCAAATGCTCGGGAGTTCCTCATCCTTTTCCTTCTTCTTGTTGCTGGATATCTCGTTGGTACACATCTTCTCTTTGTTTCCCGAGCCTCTAGTGAGTTACAGACGGATTTCAAAAAGATCAAATCTTTGATGATTCCATCATACATGATTGAGTTGCGCAAACTTCTGGATAGGTATCCTACATCTGAGCGGAATTCTTTCTGGTTAAAGAATCTCTTTCTAGTTGCTCTGGAACAATTAGTCTATTTTCTAGAAGCAATATGGGGTTCTGCTTTTAACATGCTATTGGGTGGCGGTCCCGCTTATGGGTTCAAATCCATAGGTTCTAAGAAGAAATTTTGGAATAGCAATCTCATCGGTATCCTGGATTTCCTAAGGATCATACCAAATCCCATCAATCGAATCACTTTTTCGAGAAATACGAGACATCTAAGTCGTACAAGTAAAGAGATCTATTCATTGATAAGAAAAAACGTGAACGTTGAGTGGATTGATGATCAAATAGAATCCTGGGTCGCGAACAGTGATTTGATTGAGGATGAAGAAAGAGAATTCTTGGTTCAGTTCTCCACCTTAACGACAGAAAAAAGGATGGATCAAATGCTATTGAGTCTAACTCATAGTGATGGTTTATCAAAGAATGACTCTAGTTATCAAATGATTGAACAACTGGGATCAATTTACTTACGATACGTAGTTGACATTCATCAAAAGGATCTAATGAATTATGAGTTCAATAGATCCTGTTTAGCAGAAAGACGGATATTCCTTGCTCATTTTCAGACAATCACTTATTCACAAACCTCGTGTGGGGCTACTCGTTTTCATTTCCCATCTCATGGAAAACCCTTTTCGCTCCGCTTAGCCCTATCCCCCTCTAGGGGTATTTTAGTGATAGGTTCGATAGGAACTGGACGATCCTATTTGGTCAAATCCCTCGCGACAAACTCCTATGTTCCTTTCATTACGGTAGTTCCGAACAAGTTCCTGGATGACATTCCTTATGAGATCGATCCTTATGATAGTGACGCTGCCGATCTTTATAGTGATTATAGTGATTATAGTGATAGTGATGATAGTTACGCTATTGATGAGAGTGACGATATTGATATTGATGAGAGTGACGATAGCGATAGCGATGATGACCTTGATATCGATGATATAGAGCTGCTAAATGAGCTAACTACGGATAGGGATAGACTACTACTAGACCGATTTAGTATCCCCCTTACATTCGAATTAGCAAAAGCAATGTCCCCTTGCATACTCTGGATTCCAAACATTCATGATCTGTCTGTGCGTGCGTCGAATGACTTATCCCTCGGTCTATTAGTGAACTCTCTCTCCAGGGATTGTGAAAGATGCTCCACTAGCAATATCCTTGTTATTGCTTCGACTCATATTCCCAAAAAAGTGGATCCCGCTCTAATAGCTCCGAATAAATTAAATACATGCCTTAAGCTACGAAGGCTTCTTATTCCACAACAACGAAAGCACTTTTTCACTCTTTCATATACTAGGGGATTTCACTTGGAAAAGAAAATGTCCCATCCTAATGGATTCGGGTCCATAACCATGGGTTCCAGTGTACGAGATCTTGTAGCACTTACCAATGAGGCCCTATCCATTAGTATTGCACAGAAGAAATCCATTATAGACACTCATACAATTCGATCCGCTCTTCATAGACAAACTTGGAATTTGCGAGCCAAGGTAAGACCGGTTCCGGATCATGGGATCCTTTTCTATCAGATAGGAAGGGCTGTTGCACAAAATGTACTTCTAAGTAATGGCCCCATAGATCCTATATCTATCTATATGAAGAAGAGATTCCCTAAGGAAGGGGGTTCTTATTTGTACAACTGGTACTTCGAGCTTGCAACGAGCATGAAGAGATTAACGATACTTCTTTATCTTTTGAGTTGTTCTGCCGGCTCGGTCGCTCATGATCTTTGGTCTGTACCCGGACCCGCTGAAAAAAAAGGGATCACTTCTTATTTGGTTGAGACTGATTCTGCTCTAGTTCGTGGCCTATTAGAAGTATTCGAAGGAGAAGGGACTCTGGTGGGATCCTCTCGGACAGAAAAAGATGGCAGTCAGTTTGATAATGATCGAGTGACATTGCTTCTT